ACGACTTATGATAGAATCCGCCTTGTTTATCTTGACGAAATGGGCGGAATAGCTATTCCAATGCCAAAAATGTTCACGATGTTCAGTAGCTTTTCGATGGCTTCCCTTGCATTACCAGGTATGAGTGGTTTTGTTGCCGAATTGATAGTATTTTTTGGAATAATTACCGGCCAAAAATATCTTTTAATTCCAAAACTACTAATTACTTTTGTAATGGCAATTGGAATTATATTAACTCCTATTTATTCATTATCTATGCCACGCCAGATGTTCTATGGATACAAGCTATTTAACGCCCCGAAGGATTCTTTTTTTGATTCTGGACCGCGAGAGTTATTTCTTTCGATCTCCATCTTTTTACCCGTAATAGGTATTGGTATATACCCCGATTTCGTTCTTTCATTAGCAGTTGACAAGGTCGAAGTTATTCTATCTAATTTTTTTTATAGATAATTGGATGACTGAAATAAAAAAACCTATGTTTGTTTTTAAAAACATTCTTGGACAATGAAAAAAAGAAGACTTTTTTTCTTCTCTTAACTTAAGAATTAAGTAAAAACAATGAAATTGAACTACATATGGTAGAAAACCGTGTGAATCATCAATACAATATTTGATTCACACGGTCCGCATGCTGGTTCATACAATGCGTCGCCCGCTCTTGTATTTGTAATAACTTGTCTTGAATTCAATTAAATGTTGATGGAAAAGAACCATAACTATGTAACCCTATTCCTAATAGATTGACCCCAAAATAGCATATCCAAATTATAAGAAAACCTATAGACGCTACAATTGCAGAATTTGGACCCCGCAAATTTCTATTTGTTCGAGTATGTAAATAAATTGCAAATACGATCCAAGTAATAAATGCCCAAGTTTCTTTTGGATCCCAATTCCAATAGGACCCCCACGCTTCATTAGCCCATACCGCTCCCGAAAGGATTCCTATGGTTAAAAAAGTAAATCCTAAACTAATAACCCGATAACTCCAATAATCCAATTGTTGAATCAATTGGGACCTGTAATAATTTTTAGCACAAAAAAACGAAGTATTTTCGACAACATTTTCACCCAAGAAAAATGACTCGTTTAAAAAACCATTGCTCTTATAAAAAAGCTTTCTGTTTTTTCGAAATGTAATCACTAGAAGTGCTACTGATAATAACGATCCACATAAAAGGGCTGCATAGCCCAATATCATCATACTTACGTGCATTATTAACCACTCAGATTGAAGAGCAGGTACTAATATTCCAGATTGGTGTATTTCAGTTAAAATACCTGAAGTAGCAAAGCCTTGGGTCAAAATAGCACTTGGTCCAGTTATTTTACTTAAAATTAAAACATTTTTTTTGAAATATGGAATTATATGAATAAGGGAGAAACTCCATGAAAGGAAAATTAATGATTCATATAAATCGCTTAGTGGGAAATGTCCTGAAGAAATCCAACGAGTAACTAATAATCCTGTTATACAGAAAAAAGTAACTATTATGCCCTTTTCTGACGAATCGTATAGTTTTACAATTTCATCGACTAAAAAGGTTATCAAATGAATTGTAATTACAATTGAAACGATCGAAAAGGAAATGTGAGTTAATATATGCTCTAAGGTTGAAAATATCATAAAAAATCTTAAAAAAGAAGAGTCCCTTAATTACATAATTCTAAAATGGAAATCGGGAATTGAATTCATTATAAGATCTATTTATCCTTTTTAGAAGATGCTATGCCGCCACTCGGACTCGAACCGAGATGCATTAGCACTGCTTCCTAAGAGCAGCGTGTCTACCAATTTCACCATAGCGGCTTGTCTTGAACTCATAATAGCCTATGAATAAGCAATCGTCGAGATTGAGTAAGCTATTTTAGTTTAGTAATGATTCAAATGGATCAATAACAATAAAAAGTTGTTCAAATAGGAATTTGAGGTTGAAGGTTCATTATTTTTGATTTGAGTTTAGAGTCTTAGTTTTTTTTATTTAACCTGGGACTTTCCTATATTTTATACTTTCCTCGAATTCAACTCTTGTAACTAAACCGTTCTATACTTCTATACTCAATTAAGGAATAGAGTTCAAAAAGTTTTTGTTTTCATTGTTTAAGCAGCAATTTATTATTTTTTTTTCATAAATCTAAAATAAAACAAAAAAGGGATTTTGACGACAAAATAGAAAGAAAAGAACCAATTTTGCATCGCTAAAAATTCACAATTAGTCATACAAAATTTCATTAAGCAATTTTCTCTATTGGGTTAAGGGCAAGATATACATGGGGGTCTATATAATAATTCAGAGAAAATAAAAAGTGAGAAAGTTCGAGAAAACAAAAAGGTTTCAAAATAGAATCAATTACTTTCAATGAGTTCTTAACTTTCACTAAAGATTTTTATATACGTTCTTCTATAGATATGCAAATATAGAATTTTATTTGCATTTTATTCTGCAAATAGGTCGATGGGGAAAATAAAACTCCCCACCTTGGAATAGAAATGATC